GTTAATTTGTAGTGTAAAATTTTGTGGCTGTGGGTATTGAAGCGACAAGGAAGGTAGAGTTTAAGTTTAGGTCGGAGTGGTAGATTAAAGGTGTGTTTAGTACATGTGTGGCCCTAATTCAATAAATATTCCCTTCCATGCGCTAGCTCAAACTAACTTCTGCAACCGTTTAATCCTTCAATCTCAATGGATTCGAGGTCAATGAAAATCTTAACTATTTGGCTCCACCTTCCTTTGATTCTATTACGTGTCCCATCGCCTTGGAGAGCCTTGCATGCACGTATGTTTCCCGTCAACAGAATTCTCCGCACAAAAACAATTCCCTCACAAGGTCACACCCCCTCCTTTCCTTAGTAAACCTCCTAACAACCCAATCACTCAATGCCACGTCCGCAAACAGTAAACCCTTATATCACAGATGTGAAATCTTCCTCTAATGCGAGTTACCAGTAGCTGTGATCTTAACATATCCCCAGTGAGAAAATGGCTCATCACGCCAGACAATGCTCACTTCACAGCGCCTATTACAAAACTAAGGAAACCCAACCAATCAACAGTGGCCGCGTAGCTAAGACAATCAGCTTCGTTTTTGAACTGTCATGAAAGCAAAACGATGACCTCCTGTGTCGTTAGTTTTGTTACTTGAGCACGTTTCAGGTGCGCTTAGGCTTAAAACGCTCACCTGACAGCTCAATTTAAAAACCCCGAAACCCATGGATCAAACAAAATCCAACCACGTGTCCCAGAAGTAACAAACCATACAAGCGTCGTAATACTACTGGACTGTCGTTTGAATAACCAGTGGGAGGCCGTGCGAATAGAGTAGGCAAATAGTGAAAAAAAAACTAAATGACCGGGGTATATGCAATTGAGCTCTTTCGAGGGAAGCAATCGAAATGACCTCTAATGATCCGGCAAATGCAAATAAGGTAGACCCAGGTACGCCTGGGACTGGATTGAATCCTTGCTTGTTCCAATCCTAGTAAGGAGCTTAAGATCTGATTCACTGAATGGAATCACCCCCCGGGGTATAAGTAGGCTGCGGCCAAATAACGAAAAAGCATAGATAAACAAAGCTATTCAAAGGGGGGAGGAGCTACCCCATTAAAAAAGGGGACCAACGGAAAAAGATCCAGGAATTGTGAAATTGTAAGATTCGGCCTTTCTCAAAAGGGACCAAGGATGCGCAATTTAGCATCTATTAGCAAGGGAAGGGGTGTCGTCGAAGCCCCGGAGCTATGTGTGGTCTTCTTCTTTCGAAGACATAAATCGCCCTACCCTAGGCCTCTGATTAATAAAACTTGGTCTACCGGTGGGGCTGACCACCTGTTGTGTTATTCTCATACGTTTGCTACTCGGCGAACAACTCAAGGAAGAGCAACTCGTCTTATTCGTGTCCGATTGTTCGGAAGCCTCTTCTTCCCAACCCAGATCCTTGCCCGAGCCTTTGTTGACCATGCGGAAATCCTGGGGCAAAGGCTTTGAAACTCCCGGATGATATGAAAGCACTGGAGTCTCTTCGTTCCCGTGTGGACGATTAACTAAGAAGTCTATTTAGAACTGGTAGAACAAACTGGGTTGGAGAAAAGACGTACACTAAGTACGTCGAACCTTTAAGAATCGATGAAGCTTCCGTGGGGCCGCCTTCTGCTTGAAAAAGTGGAATCGCTTCAACACGAATACGAATGCTCCTTTGGAAGTGGCGTAGGTCCCCAAAACTTCGAATTTTCCAAGTGACTACAGGCCTCATATAGAGGAGAGGCAGTGATTGATGAAGAACAGTGGGAGAAGATTAGGGTTCTATGGCCACCCTGATACAATCAATAGAAGCAGCACATGAAATTGTCTAAGGTTTTTTAAGAACAAGTCAGACATACCATGGGTTTGTTTTTGGAGGTGATTTCAACGAGAGAATATCGAATACAGATAAAGAGGGAAGAAGGCTTTTTCCTAATTGGTTGATGAGGCAAGACAGGCAATTTCTGACTGTGCCCTCATTGATCTGGGCTTTGAAGGCTACCCGTTTACCTGGAGCAATGGTCATCCCCAGCCTTCCCCTTACTCTCTATATGCGAGACAGACTGTTTAGAGTATGGGCTTCCAAAGAATGGCTGGACATTTTCAAATGTTCGAGTGTAAGCCATTGAGATTCCAACTACTCTGAACATTTGCCCCTTTTCTTTAAAACCTAGCACGGAAAAGAAAAAACCAACAAACCTTTCCAATTGGAGGCTGTTTGGTGCAAAGATTCAGGCTGCGAAGAAGTTCTCACATCAGTGTGGGAATAAAGAAAGAATCAAGGTGCTGCTCAGGGTAAAGCTAAAGAAGATCAGAGCTTGTAGGGTGGGATTGTTTAGATGGAGTAGATAGACTCTTGGCAATCTTGCTCGACAGTAGAAAGAGAACCCGATTGAAGCAAAGTACCTTGGATCCTTTCTCTAAGCAGGAAATCAACAACATGAATAAGGAGATTGATCAGTTGCTGGCATCAGAAGAGGTGATGTGGAAGCAGAAGAAAAAGTTTCCTCAAAGAAGGAGATCGAAAGTTTCTTCCATACACAGGCTTCAATTAGAAGAAGAAGAAAGAGGAAAAACCAGGACAAGAATGGAATGGTCTTTGGTATGATGACATTCATGGGCATGGGATAGAACAGGGGCATAAGTTCTACAAAACGTGTATGTTAAGTTAAGCATGACGATTGGTTCCTCTCCGGTCTGCTGTTGGGCCGGCACCTGGTCAGTAAAGTCTTAAAGCAGCGAGCATCAGATCGTCAGAATGGTTAGCTTCAAACTAATTCTTTGAATGCGTAACTTCCTTTTGTCTTTGAGAAGCCTAATTTGTTGTGTTTTCCAGGCATCTTGCTTCCTGTTGGGACCTGGTCTACGACGACTTCCTCCGTTGAGGATCCTTATTCAGGTCTCATGGTTCTTCAGTCGATTGGGCATACTTCCTTCTGAAGTTGATTGGTGAACAAAGGAATTTAGTACGGAACAGTAAAGAAATAGAAGAACATGACTGTCGACAGCTTTCAAAAGAAAGAAAAAGGAGTGAATCTCAGCAGGGGCCCATCAGCCCCGATCTTTGAAAAGAGAAGAAAGATATGCAGCTTGCTTGCGGCTTGTTAAAGGGATCTTTCCTTCCTTCTCTACTTGCTTCGTGATACCCTCTCTTGGAAAAGAACCCGAGGCACCTCTTTACTGATAAAAAGAATAGATAGAAAGAATGGCTTGGCTTATGATTTGAACCACTAGCATCTACTTTCGAACCATTCGCCTCTACTCTTTGTTGTGAAGCTCATTCCCCGATCAGATCATCCCCTACATCAAATGAGTCTGTTCTACACTTTTATGGTCGAAAGACTAAATCTTCCCAAACCAAACCGGAAGTACATACTTTTAATGAAGCTTTCTTTCCCTCGTTGGTACATTACGGGTTCAGCCCTTGTTTTCCGCGAAGAGAAAGGATTCCACACCTTTCAGATTCATAGTCTTTCTGGCAAGGCTCGGGTGCACGCTACCCTCTAGAAGCGGATTCTGTTCCATGAGATACGTCCTTTCGCATCCTACTCGGAATATGAACACACTGGTTCCCACTTCATCGCGGCAGCTATCAGGGCAGGCATTGCTTGGTTCTTTTTTTTTTTTCTCTCTGAAAACTGGGTTTTGAGCTGCAGCAGCTGCTGCCACAGGAGAGGACCTTATTAGGATAGCGGGCTTAGTCAGCCCAACATAGGTTTTCAACCAAAAAAAGGGGGAAGTTCCCGTGATTTAAGGTTTTTGGATATCCTACCCTAAGACGAGAGGATTGGGCTTATAACAAGACAAGACCCATCGGTGGATAAGATCACATCTTCATTTCAAGAGGTGTACACGTTAGGCCTCACTCAAGGTAATGGGCAAACCCTAATGAATCCAAACAAATTGGATCTTATTGTATGACAAAACCACAGATTGGGCTGGAGTCAAAGCCCCCCTATTTAAAGTCGATCATAGGGCCCAGACAGCCTATGAGTCCATTTTCCTAAGGTGACAAAGAGTGGGCCCAACATAGAACCCCAAGCAATCTAACAAGCACACGCTGTCACACAAGACAGGGTGGATCTTTGGGAAATTAAGAAGCTCTCTAGTGTGATGTCTCCTTATAAGTCCGGTTACCCACTGGCAGGAAGCCCCCATTGTGCCTCTCAAGATGGGCTAATTAAGGTGGCCTGCCTCGCCTTGCCCGGGCTTTGGAAACCCCATCGAAGTCGAATTCCCATTCCAGGCCGTTCTGTTCGCTATCCGAGTCAGTCCCAGTCTGGGAGAAGGGGAGGCCCCTTCTGAAACGGAAGGTCCGTAGATTCATTTCAAAAAACAGGAATGTCAGAGCAGTTAGTCCGCATGTCCCTAACTACCTTGTTCCTGATTGCTTTCTCATTCAAAAGGTCTCCCTGGAAGTCGCCGACTCCTGCATTTTCCAAATGGACCAGCAGACTACCGATTTCAGGCGATACAATGGGTCTACACTATCAGAATCTTGGTTCCCCATGAGCTTTCGACCCACCTTGTCCCAGTCAGAAAAAGCGAGTTTACGTAGTTCCATACCCAGGAGCAGGAGATCTAGACGCAGTAGAGGGAGCAAAGGCAGTGATCTGTTCCAGCCACATATACAGATCGATACCCTGCATCAGTAGCAGCACCTGTAGAAGTACCGCCATTACTAGTAGCAGCAGAGTAAGAAGCAGAGGGTGACGGAACGGAATTCAAAGATGCTTATGGGCCTTATTCGACCACGATCTTCATGGTATTAACTGTACCACTTAACAGAATGGTACAAAAAACATCATTCAGATAGTTCGGGCACAAAGAAAGAGTGCCAAATGTGTGACCAAGATGAATGACAGGGAGCACAATCTGTACCTGTAACACTGAAATAGCATAGCACTGACTGACTTTCTGTACTGGTTACTGCTATAGCTAGTGTTAGTGCTGTACTGGTGCAGGATCCACTCCGAGAAAGAAAGAACTCCGAGGAAAGAAAATGACTACATTAGTAGCCCTTTTTCTGAAGAGCAGCAGAGGCAGTTGATCGTGCTACTCAAGGAGTTTAGGGATTGCAAGCTTGGGATTACGACGAGATGCCTGGACTGGATAGGCAGTTCATCGAGCATAGACTTCCAATCAAGGAGAATGGAAAGCAACCGCCGAGAAGGATGGCTAACGATAGGAAGAAAGCAAAGGCACTAGATTGATAAGTCTGACTGACTATTGGACTCTCAATGAGAGATTGATAGGGATGGAATAAGATCGGAGAGAGAGAGCGCTTAGTACACGTGGGACTTCCGCCTTCGGATCAATGAGACAAGGAGTTACTCAGAACTGTAGTTAGGGCCTTTGCCAAAGGAATTACATGGAACCGTCGAGCTCCTGTCTCGTCACTTAGAGAGCATACCATCGTTCGACTTGCATGTGTAAAGCATAACGCTAGCCTTCCCCATTGCCTGCTGCCTCGGGTAGTCGAAAAAGGCTAAACGAGCGCAACGAGACGCGTTGAATGAGTTGGGTGTAAGTGGCACCCTCCAGAGAAAGTCACGGCCCATCCCATGCTGTCCCACCAACAGTCCCCTTTACTGCTTTAATGCAGTCCCCGGTTATTAAGCCGATTGAAAGCTAGGCCCCCTGGTACCATTTCTTTGTAGTATGGTCTTTCATCCGCTGCAGTCTTTCCACCCAGATCGATAAGATCTCACCCGAGACTGATTCTGAAGCCGAGGTCCGGAATGGAATGGTTGATTTCGTAACCTCTACCACCTTCTAATTCTTTCTATAGTCCGGTGTGAGTGGAAAAGGAAAGAGATAACACAATTTAGGAATATGAATCTAAATACATTTGCAACTGGCTTTATATACGCACTTTCCATTGCTTTCTTGTCTAAATAAAACGAACCCTTTCTTCCTTTCTGTCTATCACTTGCTGGCTGGATTTTACTTGCTTGAAGCCGGAGGATGGGAAGAATCTTTAGGAGTGCAGCCTCTTAGAGTAGCCCTAGAAAATAAAAGTGCTGCTTCAAGGGCCCGTGCTCACATGGATTCCCCGGTTAAGATAGCCTTATTATACCTTCCCAGCGAGAAAGACTCCAAGGGTGCGCTTGCTTCTTTTAAGACTCCAACTGGCACAGCAACTCCATCGGCCCCAAAAAAAGAACTGGCCTGGAACAATAGGAAAGCAGCCATCTTTTTTTTATCCTGGCTTAAAAGACTCCTGCTTCAATGGGGAATGAAAGAAGACTCGGACAATGCAAAGGAATAGATAAAGGGACGGGAAAGCAAGAATAGGCTGACATCATCATTTTTTGGATTCGCTACATGAATTAGTTCAGTGAGGGGGGATCCGACTCAGATAGAAGGGGGAATAGACTGGAATCCTTTGGGGAAGAGATTGAAGATGTCTTGGCCTCAGCCACTCATAGAAGAGGAAGGGAACCAGACGAAGAAGAAGCACTAGCATTCAGCTCTAAGGGTCTTTATCATCCTTGTTCTAAGGGATTGTCCGAAGAGTTAGAATCTGTCCCCGGGGTAAGGAACCCTGCTTAGCCGGAAATTGAAGAGAGAGCACAGCAGCGAGTGAAGACCGACTCACGCCTGATTTTAGGACAACTTAAGGGGCATATCTTTCTACTAGGTCTTTTACGGCGGCATCATATCCATCTCCCTTAGGGGAAGCACTAGCCCAGGCAAGATCTTCAGTGGGAGACTTTGAAACTAGGAGATAATTAGTCATTCCTGGTCGAAGAAGAGGGAGAATAGGGGGTTTCCGTATTTTCGGAGAGTAAAGAAGGTGTTCAGTGCTCAGAGATGACAAGGAAGGGTTCTCAGTGTTGAGAGCGGGAGGCCTGGGTAGAAGGGCAGTTTCAGGAGAGCTGGGAGTTGGCGAGGGGATCAGGTAAGTAGTTACCAAATGAATCGAGTTAGTTAAAACCCTAAATGGAAAGCGAGTCTTCTTTATGATAGTAAGAGATATAAAGAACGCCCTATCCCGGTATTCTTCCTTCTACTCTTTTCTTTCGGTTGTCTTATACCCATCCGTATAGAAAGAAAAATGTCCTGTGGGGTCTCACAGGTCTCTTACGCCCGCTCACAGAGTGGGGAGTTGACTCAAGAATAGAATAGGTTGGTATAAATAGAACGTGTCTTGAGGCAAAGGTAAGCCCTACCACCCCTATCACAAGAGTAGCAAGCAAGTGGAGTGAGACGCTCGAAATATCTTAAGAGAAGAAAAAAAAAACAAGAAACTAGATCCTTACGTTACGCTCCTGGGACTCCTCGGCACAGGGAGTACGGGCCTTCATCTCCAGGAGAAAAGCATCGAGTGCGCGGGCGCAGCTTTCGACAAAACAAATTCATTCATTCTCGAAGTTATGGCGGAATGCAGCAAATCCCCGGCCGTGTGCTGGCCCTCCACACGTTCGTGAACCGATCGAGAAAGTGAAGTACCGGAGGCTTTTTCGGAATTTCTCTTTCGGAAGATGGAAATGACTGTTCAAAATTTCACCTAGATTAAAAAGAATTGGCTTATGAAATGTTTATTATTAGCAGCTCTCGCACTTGAAAGCTTATGCCGTAGAAGCTGACATCAGGCTATTATTGGCGTTTTATCTGCATCTTCTCGACCAAGGAAGGGGTTCGCTTTGTTTGGCTCGCAAGGACTCGACCAGAGGACTTCCCTCGTAGAGTGGCGTCTTTTATAATACTCGAGTCTCTCGGTGGGAGTTCACGCTCTTTTGGCTTACTTTTAGCCACGCGGGGCGGCTATCCGCATGTGTTCCAAAGTGACGTCCATTTTTTGGTAATGGGTCGAGAGAAAAGTTTTGAATTCAACCTCTCCTTATACGCTCTAAAAAGGGGTCATGGACTCCTTTTTGTTTAGGACCCCCCCTTTTTTTGTAGAAAAAGAATTTTTGTAGCCTGGTGTGGAATCACCATCATTACACATGAATTCTTAGTCTGGCTGCTGCCTCCTAGCCGCCGCCTAGAGTGCAGCCTGCCTGCTGAAGACCGTAACGTAAGTAACTCAGTGCTCCATACGGGGGAAATGAAAGCAGAATTCGTTCGGATCCTCCCACATGTTCAATCTTTTTTTAGCGGTTTCCCCAGAGATCTTTATCATTAATGCAACCTCCATTTTGCTCATTCATGGAGTTGTATTTAGTACCTCTAAGAAATATGATTATCCGCCGTTAGTCAGTAATGTGGGTTGGCTTGGATTACTTAGTGTTGCGCGCCTAGGAGGGCAGCGCGCTTGGGGATGCACAGGAGCGAGCCCAGCCCCCTAACCTAATGCGGCACCGGGTTTGGACCGCAGGGAACCGTAGCATGGGGGACGTCTGATCCTTTTGCCGCCGCAAGGCTGGCTAATCGTACGCAGCAGGTTCAAAGACCCCTGGTTCTGGAAGGCACATGAGTCCGAACGCTATGTTGAATGTGCGACCGACACTACACTACGTAGGTACCTGTGCAGGTGAGGCGTCGGTCGGTCCTAGAAACGGCGGCAGCGGCGCGAAGAGTGAACGACCGGGCGTGCTGCAACCTAGGGATCACCAAGCAGCTCTTTCGCTCTATAGGGATCGGGAGGGCATAGCACAATTCTTCTTGGAGGAGGGTTGGTTTGCCCGGGTGACTGATCCTGCCATAATGTACTCCTACCGCGTCGGCAACCGAAGTCGAGCATACATACGACGATCTTCATGCGTGAATAGCCGGGAGGAAAGAAAGGGCAGTAGATGATAATTAAAATGGGCGCCGCGTCTGGACGGGCGGGCGGAATAGATTAGCGAAAGGTGCCCTGCCATGGAGCACGGAATATCCCCAGTCTCATGTAAGACAACTAAATGCACCTCGAGGCCGAGGAACGTCGGGGACCTTATCGAGCACAGGATAGGCAATTGAGAGATAGAGCTAGCCTATTCGTTATGGGGAAGCAATGCTCCGGCCGAGTAGAGCTTACCTCAGGCACCTGGTTTTCTCCGGCGGCTTAGCTGGAGAGGCCGGTTTGGCTTCCTCTCTGGCGGCCACTTACCTTGCCCACGCTACACTCCCACTCCAGGCTACGCCTGCTGAGCAAGATGCATTGCTATTTCCTCTTCTGTGGACGCCACCGGAATATGATCCGGGACGGGAAGAGAAAGACTTTTTTCTTCGGCGGGCTTTCTCTCGTAAAGCCAAAGATGCCCCAAGACAAGGTACAACTGTTATTAGGAAGGGGACATGATCAATAGAACCTGGCTGGATCGGGGCTGGGATAGTGGCGCCCATTCCTAACCAGTTCCGAAAAGGTTCCCTCATACTGGAGGCCCCGCTTAGTGATCGGTCCGCTAGTTCACGCAAATCCGAAGAAGTTATCACGGACGAGCCACATGCAGGGAAACTTGCACGTGTGGTTCTGGCCGGGCTTTCCTGAGGTATCTAATAACCTTGCTTCTGCTCGCCGCTGGCGCACCTCTCCTAACTATTGCCCATTTATTCTGGAATAATTTTTTTAGGAGGGACAATTTTACATATTTCTGCCAAATCCTTCTATTATTAAGTACGGCTGGTACCATTTCGATGTGTTTCGATTCTTCCGAACAAGAGAGGTTTGATGCTTTTGAATTCATTGTATTAATTCTACTTCCTACTCGCAGTATGCTCTTTATGATCTCGGCTCATGATTCAATTGCCATGTATTTAGCTATTGAGCCTCAAAGTTTATGTTTTTATGTGATCGCAGCATCAAAAAGAAAGTCTGAATTTTCCACGGAAGCCGGCTCGAAATATTTGATCTTAGGTGCATTTCCCTCTGGAATCTTATTGTTTGGGTACGACCGGACAACTACCGATATCTATTAATATCTTTTCTTATAATGTTATCTATTAATATCTTTTCTTATAATGTTAAATATATATATCGTAAACTACCGGATCGGGTATTACTTAGATGTGAAACTTGCAGACCTCATTGGTTGTGATATTGATCGTCACGGGGGGAACGAAATCTAAGAATATATAGACTTGTAGAGACCCTCTATGTAGTTGTCTATCTAGGGCGATCGATCTACATCTTTCCCCATAGCCCTGGGGCTGTGTCTCGATCTCCTACGTGCGAAATCTGAGGGACTAGTTCCTATGGAGATTCCCCTTGGTCTAATTCCACGCCTTATGACGTTTCGAAAAGGGAGTCGGTGTGGCGTAAAGTGAAGATCACGGGAAGTAGATAAGAATTCCCTTTCTGGGGTATTCCGAAGGTGTAACCTAGACAACGAAAAAGGGGCCCGATACTTCAACTAGAAGAGCGACCAGTTGGTTCACCAAACCCCGACCCAGCGTTACACGTTTTCCAGGTCCGAAGGGATCCAGTGCCCAATTACCGACTCCTCCCGGAATTGCGTTATCGGAGCCGAGCCAGGAATGGCCGTTAGTGGACACCCACCACTTTTCACCGGTTAGAGAGGCCCTCTTTAATACATTAAGAAAAGATGTTCACAGGGGACAGAAAGACTCGGTCATAGGAACGTCAGACCACCTACGCGCTGGTGAAAACCACCTCGACCGGATCAGAGTAAACAACAATGTCGAATCAGGCCGCCCCGTCGCCTTGAAAGAATTCACACGCGGCCACCAGCTTTGCCAAAATAAGGAGAGATCTGCTGCTTACTGCTCACGAAAACATTCGACCTATACTTCTAGTCAAGTCGTCCGCGTATCTTTCTGATCTCCTTCTATTCAAAAAATTGTTGGCGGATTGCCGGGGAGCGAGACGAAGAAAGAAACGACGCATTAGCCCGCATTCTACCAAAGTCTTTTCACAAGTACTGTGGTAGGAAGGGAGATCTTTCAATTGGTTGGACGCATCTACCTCTGCCTCCCTCGAAGGTGAAACTTTCCTCTAAAGCACGACCAGCCGACTCTGTAGAGTTTTGGGTTGGGAATGGATTGATTTGCTTATATAAGGAGGCCCTAAAGTGAAAACGTCCCTCAATGAAAGCGGGGATTTCTGCCTAGCCGTAGGTGTTTGTGAAGGGACAGAGACGTCCTCTTTCTACTAGACTTGTCTCATTAATTTGAAAACTGACAAGCCCACGGAGCGGTGCGCTAGCTTAAGGAAAGCAATTCGTTCATTAAATTCTTCAATCGGGCAAGCTTTCACATATTCTGATTTGGACTCTCTATTTTAGCATTCCTACTTAAAAGATGAGGCTCGAGAGACCTGATTTTTTATGCCTCGACGAGGGATGAAATACCAGCTCTAGCTACAGAACTAGAAGCGAATTAGCTTAGCTCTCGAAACAACCGGCGAAGGATAAAGTTGTCCATCAACGGGTCAATTAATTGCCCATTTTTTGGCTCTACCAGTAATTACAATATCAGATGGGAGAACCAGTTCGGCAATAAGACCTGGAAAGGACATGGCCGGTCTGCGAAGAACAATCAAGGTAGGATTAGCACCCTTCCTCAACAACTCAAAGTTTAGCCTCTTCAAACCTCTCTTTTAAGCTTTTAAGATTCAACAACCCCTTCTACTTTCAACCCTCAATCCGTGATCTCTCTAGCTATCGCTCCAGGTATGTAACTAGCTCGTACTTGGACTTTCAATTTCAGTCTGACACTCGTTCGCTTTCTGATTCGATTTAGTATGTTGTTCTCCGGTCTGTAACGACTTCTTGGTTGGTACAAACCCTCATCTCTTTCCCTATACTAAAATGAATGAATCTCCTTCTTAGTCGAGCTTTCTTTCGTCAGCGGAGGAACCGCTGCGCACCTGTCTCGGTACCCGAGAAAAGTACTAGCTTAAGGGACAACTAGCCTTTTTCTTCAATAGTAATCTTCTCTACTTCGCTCCTGTTAGTCGATCCTCTTATACTCTAGCTCTGCTCGTGCCAGGGATGAAATGGCTCGACCAACGTACGAGGAATGGACGAATACAGCTGTCCCGATTTACACCTTTTTCGATGGGCTCATCTCGCTTGTATCTTATAAATGGGTTGTTGATGCTCTCACGTTAGTGAAAGGAAGAAGTCTTAGAATATGTTATCGATAGCAATAGCTCTGTGCCCTTCGCCAGACCCTTTTTTTTGGTAGGGAAGACCCGCTTTGCTTCATTCCAATGAATGACCTAGATCTTTTGCTTCGAACCTATCTCGAGCCTTTTGACTTTGATCATCATATGAAATATTTCAGAGTTTGTCGTGAGATCGGCACCTTTCTATTCCCAAGTTATGCAAGATCAAGATAAAGGCTGATATTGATAGAAGAGCCGGTGTCCACTAATGCCCTTCTCGCTCGTAGTTCCCCAATTTTGACATACAAAGGGTCCGCTATGTTTCAGCCCTTGTAATAGCGCATCATGCGCAGAGAATGAGATCACCCCGGGCTTTAGCTGTCCTTGGTATATCTCCTTTAGGCACCAAATGCTGGGAAAAGAATGCCTCCTCTTCTCCACATTCTATGGCTGCTTGAGAAATTCTCCAAATGCTCTCTGGTTGCCAGGCCTTCGAGATCATGAGCACTTTTGATGTGCGTGAGATAGGAGGGATCCTCTTTAGTTGTGCCACCACGTCATATAGGGGCAATTCTCTTCAAATGACATAGCAGCCACAATTGCAAGATGGCACATGGTCCATGAAGAATAGAATATTGGTTATCCCACGAGCACAATCAGAGAGCCCTTTATACATCTCAGCTAGGATCAAAGGTACAATTGTGGTTTTATCCTTTGAGCGCAGACAGCTAAAGATTCCCGTCACAACCAGGTCAATGGCTCTGATATCGACACCAATAAAGATTTCCGCAAGCAAACGCAGTGGGTAAATCTTGGAGTCGAAACTGAAGCGCGGTCATGTGAGAACCTGTCAATTAAAAATCTTGGTAAATAAGCGAGTCGGATCCCCTCCTGCATAACCAAGCTTGAGCTCATCCTGGCGTAGGCCCAGCGAATCACGAAGCAGAGAAGTGTAGCCAGAACGAGGCACGACGATACCAAGTTCACCTATATGAAGAAGACCAGAAAGACGATACACTTCTTCCAAAGAGGGTGCGAGCTTATGCCAATTAAAGATCACGATCAGGATCCCAACACTCTACAGCTGCTTCCAGAAGCTCCCAGTCGAGCCTAACTTTACAGAGATCAAAAGCATAAAAGAGTCCTACCTCCTTCAAAGCTTGGATGACCTCATCGGAAATTAATAAAGTAATCTAACCATCCCTTCGTGGCAGCCGCTCCTTCTCTGCCGGATTGGCCAAGGTGATGAAAAATTGGAAAATGGGCAAGGCTCCTCAGTAGTCCCTTGATCCGGGGGTTGGAAGGGGCTTAGAACAGCTTTCTGAATTGCGAAAGAGTAACCTTTCCACCATCCCCTACTATTCTAGCCTCAGCTTTTGCTTTAGCTCATTCTCTTGTTGATTATGTAAAAGATTCTACGGATGTCTTTGTTGATATTTAAATTTAAGGCTACAAACTCGGCTTCTTTTCAAGCTCGGAAGTGACGATTTGAATGAAATAGAGTAGTTTGAAGGAAAGCATGTGACGGATATAAGGCAGTATATGTAGTAAACGGATAAAGGAGTCGACTCTCTTTTCTTTTTATATTCCGCTCAGGAGATCTTGACCGGGTATTTAGAAAGATCCCTTGTTAAAAGTGGAGATCTTTAGTAAAGAGAAACTGCCTTCTCACTCCTATCTTCATCCTTGTCTGGTCCACGAGGAACTGGAATAGTAGTAAAGGGAGATGGGCAAAGCAGGGCTAAAACACTAGGCTCTGAGACCGGGAAAGAAGCTGAAGGTCAAAAGCAAGGCGATCAAAGGCCTTAGGCAGAAGAAGAGGTATAGAGCTAAGAAAGCAGGCTAAGAAGCCGAAGGCTAATAAAAAGAAGAGTTGACTCTCCCTTGGGACTGCAACTGGAAGGGAAGAAGGAGTGGAATTTGCTCCCCCAGTGGAATTCGCTTTCAGCTCTTACTGGCTTCGTCTCGTACTCGTGTATTAGCTACAGCACCCGCATAAGCGGAAACTAGTCCTATCACTAACCTCCTTAATTCTCATTGCCTGGTCAGCATGAAATCAACCGATCTGAGTGGATCAACTGCTTTAGCAGCTGGGCCCATCACTGCAGAGCATCCAATTCCCAACTAATCTATTCAAACTCCAGCGATCGAATGGCAACCAAGAGGAGGCCCCATAAGCTTCGAAGTTCTCCAGGGCCTATCAGTTACTTCCTTCCAGGGCGGACTGACCTAGGGCCGCATCCTTGGCTCACTGAAACCCATATACTAGTCTGCTTCACTGCTGTCTGATATCCCCATCTCTCTTTCTTACCTACCCTCTAAACTTCCCGTTGGGATATCACAGAGCAAATTCTATACTCTAACTTTCATTCCCCGCTAGCTGACTTGCCTGCGCTTGGAGATTCGAGCACAACAAAGAGCTGATTTACGGAATTTCTTCACATCTGTCCGCTTTCAACCCAAGCGTGAAAAGTCAATGCTTTCTTAGATTTCGATAGAGACAAAGATCTTTAAGCTGAAAACTGGAGTTTAGGGTGCCTATAATATAAGGTCTGAACCCATATTTGGTTTGAATCTCACGATTCTATTAGCAGAGATCGGGTATAGGAGTCTTGGACCTACGCTTTCTAGTTACGTATGAGCAAGTATATCCTAATTTCCAGTCGAGTTAAAGCATGGAGGCTGGTCTTAAAGATTAGAAATGGATTTCTTATACTCCTGACTATGAAAGTAAAGAGACTTAGCAGCATTCCGACTCACTCCTCAACCTGAGAAAGCAGGAGCCGCGGTATTTCACTCAAGATTGGCTCTCTCTACCCGTAGCTTCAGGGGTATTCACCTTTGGCATATGCCCGCTCTGACCGAGATTCTTCCGTACTAGAATTCGGTGGAGGAAGTTTAGGGCACCCGGTTCCGTCGCTAATCGAGTAGCTCCAGAAGCTCGTAATGAGGGATGTGAGGCTAGCAAATAGAGTCCTTTTCTAGCGGCTGCTTGTGAAGTATGGAAGGAGATTCAATTGAAATTCCCAGCAATGGAGACAAAGTAATCCATTAATGTTCGTTCTCGTAATTGAAACTTGCCCTTTCGTTTTCTTCTTTTATATTATTAGTGAGCACCCTCATCCCACACTCACTTGTCAAAGCATGGGAGAAAAGTAAGTAATGCTATTTTTCCTTCTCTCATTCTATGCTAAAACCTTTCTTCTTCTCTTCTGTTAGCGAAGGCAGAAAGCCTATATCCTATATATAAGATATAAGTTGTTCGTCCTCATTCAGCCTTGCTTGACCGAAGGAGATAGAAGGCTCATCAATCAGTCATAGCCTAAACTGAGGCATTGGAGGGGCATGAGAGAAGGTGCGCATTCCGATTTGGTCAATCTCATCCCTTTTCTCTCGCGAGCCAACCTTTAGTTACCTCTTTTCCCTTCGAGGCAAAAACTAGAAGTTCCCTGAGATTGCCTTCTCTTTCTTCCTTTAGGGGTGAAAAGAATCCTGACCGGAGTTCCCTTCGAATAAGAATTAGTAAGATCTTACGGATACCTTTCCCTTTCTACCCGGTTTGCCCTTTCTTCACAGTAAGATGCCTGAGACTTTCTCCTTCCCTGGACCTTGTTAACCGGCTGACTTAGCCTTTCTTCAGGAGTGCTAACACGCGCCTTTACTAATCTTTCTTTCCTATCGCCCGATCCAGCAACTCCTCTTTCTTACCTTCCTTTTAGCCTGCCTATATCTATTGAGTGAGTCAAAAGAAAAGAGCTTTCATAGCTTCATAGCTCTCATCCCCTTACCCCCTTTATTGAAATTGGGTCTAGCCAATAACTATCCGGCCCTTCCCTCTGATCCCTTGCCTCGGGTGTATTGAGCGACTGACCGACTGATTGACCGAACTTCCTGCCTGCCTGCCTGCCTGCTGCCTCCTTGTAGTAAGAGCATTCCCGGGTATTGAGGAATTAGTTGCAATAAGAATTCAATCAAGAAATGCTGCTACTTTTACATCAAGAAATCCGGGATTTTCCTATTCTATTTCCGGTCTTCGGTTAATGGGCTAATCCGTGATAGTTGAAGAGTTAAGGATTGACCGCTTCTCATTTCTGGAAGTCAATTGGGTACTTGCTTTTTGCGGAAGTCGGAATCTTGCTTTCATCTCTTTTTCACTCTTAATGGGTTACTCCTAATCTTCTTTCGGAAAGGTCAAACTCCTTCTCGAGAGGACAGCTTGCTTAGTTTCAGGTGGACACCGCCCTCGCCCCGATATCCCACCTTCGAACTCCATCCCTCCCTTTCACTCCGGCCGTCTTGCTCGCTTACTCGACTCGGACAGAAGAAAGAGCAACTCAGGCTTATCCTAAATAATCCCCTAAAAAGCTAACTAAAGATCTATATAAAGAATGAGCAGAATAAGATATTTAGGAATTAGTCTTCTCTCTGTCTTCCTCCAATGCGCAGACACTCGAACTTGCGGAATTCAATCTCTCAAGCTGAGTAAGAAGGGCTTCCATAAAGTCAAAGGGGAAAGGAAGAGGGCAACAAAGAAGACCTTTTTCTATAATAAGGAAGAGTTTTGTTTTAGTCCTTGACTCAATCTTTGTGGATTTCGGGATTATGAGCTCAGTCTTCTGTGACCCACTCTTGCTCTTCTCCACAAAGCAAAGAGCGAGCTGCAACTTCTAAGGTCCATAAGGAAGTTCCTGGAGCTCCCCCGATTTAGATACCTCAGACAAGACCTTTTTAAAGGGTGCCCCTTTCCTCGAAGGGCTGGGATGACAAGAGAATCTTCCGCTGGGGAACCTTCTTCCGTATCTTATATCGGATCTTATAATTGTAGAGGCCACAAGTAGCATAGTCTTTTAACCCAGCTCGCTTACTCCTCCAAATATGAAGATAAGCCAGACTGAAGGACCCTTTCTCGAGGAAAAACTTCTTATGCCAAGTATGCCAGACTTTTCAAGAAGGTTGTGAATGTCCGTTCTCATCGCTAACAAATTGCCTTCTTCAACCCGAATGGTCCCTTCCGCGCGGGGTTCTTTCGTTTAAGATTTGACTCAACTCTTCCCGACTTAGAGGAAGCCCGAATCATTCTTTATGGGGTTGTATGCAGAGGATAGCTTGCCAGAATCCTTATGTTAACCTGCATCCCCAAGCAGTTACTATGAGCTAGAATGACTGTGTGGCTTACCGGGAGAAAGATAAAGACAAAAGGCAGATCGCTTCGGGATCAAGGGTATCTCAATTCTTCTTTTCATCTTTAAGAATTCCGTCGATACTAATCAAAGTCAGAGGCAGGCCCCTGGGGTTGAAAAGCTTCTTTTTGACTAAGCTAAGAGCTAAGAAGGGTCAGTGTGTCGAGTTGGACGAGGTGAGAATTTGAGTCTAGCAAGGAAGGAAAGTATACCTTTAAGCCTGCTGTAATGCTTGAGTTGAGGAAAGGGGGAAAGTTCTCAATTCAAGGATCCCTATATTAAGGAGACCACCACTTTCTCCTTACTTTCTTTTTCCTATATCCCCTTTAGAAGCCCAACCCGAAAGAAGTGAAAGGCAAAGGGGCGGATGGGAAGAGTCGGGGCTTTGTTTGACCTTTTTAAGAAGAAGAAGAAAAGGAATAGGCTAGAAACCCTGTTCAATAAAGGGGAGAGCCCTACTTGGCATAAGAGGGCGCTCCCAGAGGCTATCATCACATAGAAGAAGCCCTCATAAAGTAGGGCAGTCGTAGAAATTCTTCCTAAAGAGAGGGTCCAGAGGAAAGAGCAAAAGCTCAAGAGAGGAAAGAATGAATAGGATAGGAGTCTGCCGTTCTCGTCAATAGATAGGAGGATGCCACCCTTACTCGTTATAGATATATGGGTAAGTCTCTAAGTAAGTCGGGGAGAATGTATTGTCGGTATGAAAGAAAAAGAAAGAAGAGAACGAGAACAGGCCTAATCAACTCAAAGGCTTTTTGACATTCCTCGTTTCAGGCGAGTTTTTACTCAAATTTGAATCGGCTTGCAAATTGGAGTCAGACGGGCGATGAAGCGGCTATAATACTCTATCCTTCCGTCAAAGCCTCTTCCTTCTTTCTCTCTTTGAGGTGGCGGCATCTCGATAATCGCCTTTGTTTTATCCTCTGAGATAGGCCAAGATCCTTCTTGCCTTCCCCTTTCCCGGACTCGAGAACCCCTGAAGCGCACTGGAAGCATCTCAAAAAGTAAAATATCGTAGGATGTCTTTCTTGATCCTAGAGAATATGCTTTCCCCATATCTTTTTTAGTGTGTGTGTCCTAGTAGCTGGCCTAGTGGCTATCCTCTTTCCTGCAGTCCTAAGCTCAGTCCCTGTCCTTATGTATGGGCTTATAATCTAAGGTACCTCCGTCCCTGGAGATATGAGTAAGTGTTGGATTCTGAAACAATAGCAGTCTATACTTCTCTGTCTATCGCTCTCACTATTATCTTAATCTGAATGTCTAGGAGCAGGAATTGAATTGTGCTTTCAATAGGCTCAATGTCTGGTCTAACTGATGTTCCCAAACACTTCAGCAAGAGACATCATTTTTTGATCTTCTTCTTTCTTGTTGATGTAGCAGAGTATCTAAAGGGGTATCTAATTGGAATGCTAAGGTCAGGCCTTGTGTAAACCTATCCTAATCCCAGTCCAGCGGTCTCTGTCCCTTAGGCAAGCGCAGGATCTTTCAAATGGGAAAGAAAGATGGAGTGTACTATCACCTGGACTAAGGTTATCCTATTTCCTTTGCAGGCACTTTTTTCTTTTCACTTGAAGGATAAGTTTTTCAACACCCCACCTACTTACTTTTCCTGCCAGAAAGGGGACTAGTCTCTTAGTTAGCCAGTCAAGGTGTCAAACGAGCAAAGCAAGGGCTAGGTCAAAAAAAAAGGGTAAACTTTCTCGTAAAGCACTCTTGCTATCATTCCTCGCCTTACTACCAAGCGTAATAGCTAAAGAGCTAAGAGTGCTAGTGTGATTCCGTATAACAAGAGTGTCATTCCGTCTAGCGATAGTGGGCCAGTAGTACCCGTATGTATCTATTGTACCAGTAGTTGCGATTTTCATTCATAATTTAATCGAGTATATCCTATGCATTTCCAGTTCTTTTCTTTCTCCCTTTACGCGAGTTGAAGTTTAAGTTGAAGATTTCCTTCCCTTCCTGCTGAACTCTCTCTTAGTTCCCCGCCAGCTAATGCTAAAATCCTAATCTACTTCTTTTTCTCTTCCAGCTAGTTCCGGTTCTCTTGATTGAAGATGGGTTGATATGGGTTCATGCGAGCTCCTAGTCATTTCAAGGTACCTTGGATGTTTTGGGGTCAGAGCTAACAGCTAGGGAATTCCCGGGGCTGGTAGCAGTCTCAATTCTCGTATGCTTAACACGTGGTGGAGCTAAGGATTTCATACCCTCTTTCTTTTCTTCTCGCCGACCAAGCTCTTAAGCCGTTTCAAACACGGAAGGGAAGGGGCCATCTACTACTAAATCATACCTTTCGGACGTTGCCACCGCTCAATCCACCCCTGCGAAAGTTGGTATTCAAGAGACGGAAACTATGTCAAGAAGGTGGAACTAGGAATAAGAATAGGGATCCACGTCGAGCCATCCTGACGGACGAGCAGCATCAATTGAATCGGCAGACACAAAGACGAAGACAGAGACGAGCTAACATGTAAAGTAGTGGAATGGAAAAGGATGGTAGCCCACCCAGGACAGCACATAGAGTAAGGTTGGCTCTATGCGAGAGAGGAAAACCGCATGGACACGGCTCCTTTTGGATAGATCGTCAAGCAATTTACCCATATAGCTATTATCGCGAGGGTGAAATACAATCCATTACATCTGGATTGAAACTTGAGAACCTCGAGAACCAAAGATATAAACTGAAAGATAGAAGCTATCTAACAATTTGAATATGAATAGGAACAGCCTTCAGAGAGAAGAGACAAGGCCAGGCCGAAACGAGATTGCCATTCCTCGGGTCTAAAAGAGTGCGTTTCTATTTTGCCTTTACTTCTTTTTTGGCTTTTTTTTAATGGCTCTTGGAAAGTCTTTTAGGGCACATGAAAAGGGGCCTCTTCCCTATCTGGTTCATCATCTCATCAGCACCTTCACTGCTAGAAAATCCAATAACGAATCAGTGTACCCACCCCTAACTAACGCCGCCTTAAGTGATGAGTGGGCTAAAGTAAGTAGTGGTTTCACAATATGGGGAAGTGTCGTGTCTGGGCCCTTATGAACCACTCGATCCCTGGCCTAGGTACCACTAGTTACCGAAATAAGTAAGATAGAACATGAAAGAAACACAACACACAAGAGGAGCTGGGATATACCTAATATATATCCGAAGATTGGTAAGGTTAACAGAACCCAACGCACCACACCTTCCTACCTATCGACCCTTACCTTAGTAGATCATGGTCGGATAGTCGTAGTCAGGGGCTTGGTAAGGAATGAAGAGCCACTTTGTTTGATGGAGAAGTCTTTATCACTTCCTTAATACTGTAACTTCATACTATATAGTCCGCGGTCCTCATGCGGAACACGAGATACCCATATCGAAATTTCAAAACCTTCCAATCCACGCATTGAACAAGGTCGAAACGGATCTCTATATTGTATTGGGCATTGGAGGGTGTGTAGCAGATTGATCGTTTCGTTGCAGATGACAGGGTAGGGGTCACTATCCGGCCCGGATTTCTTACTGAAGAATCTTGCTGGGCTGTATCCTCCGCATACATAATAGTGTAATCAGGTCGAAAAGGTAGGTGTTTGATTGAAGCTTTCTTTCCGCTTGCATATTATATAAGAATCTCTCATTACTGCCATGAAGCGGGACAATCGCTAAGAAAACAACCCCTACATAGACCCAAGATTTCTCGTTGATCTGGGTTGGATGAACGGCATTATATGTTGTCAAGAACCCACCTCCGAAATAATACGAGTTGAGAAGCAGTTTTCTCGGCTCAGGTTCAAATGCAGGACCACTTTTTTTTTAGGATTCAAGATAGATGCGGATGTTGCACCGCATTACATTATATTATATATATGAGATTATGCACCATCCACGTTGAAATCAACTATGAGATCGCCCGCTTTCCTCGTCGTTTCAAGTCCCCGATCCTCCTCAGCAGTGGAATCTGCCTGCTTCGTACCCGATGACTGCGTCCTTTTTTTATATGCCTCCTACTCAGCGTCAGCGGTGATGCATGCCTCAGAGTTATTTGATCATCCGTCGTATTTGCATCAGCAGTATTCCTTACTTAATCATCTACGGCATTTTACGCTGAGTATTTCTATTGATACTATTGATTGGGTCAGCAGCGCTATGATTTGGGTGGGGTCAGCGCTATAACTAAATAAAGGTGTAGCATAAGGTGTAACGTGAAGAATAAGTAACGTATTGCTAGGGATATAAGTTGGTCCTTCCGCGCGCGTATGCCCCGGCGTAGTACTTACTTATTCTATTTATTAGGATCAAGAACGGCGTCGTCCAAAGGATTGCCATTCGATCAACAAGGGACTGCGCAAGGATATTTCTTTGATCGATCAACAGGCAGGGGGAAGGGAGGGGACGAACGTCGGCAGGGCATGGTGGTTCAAGGAAGGGGCACTGCATGGAAGGGAAGGAATCCAGGCCAAGCTACCTATGACTAAGCTAAGGGGGGAGAAGTTCCTTATCTTTATTTAGGAATAGTGACTGGTAACTAAGCGCATCTACTACTCTAGTACTTACTAAAGGAAGGAAGAGAGGCAGGCCGCTCTCTTATAGCAGGAAAGCTTTCGTAACTTGTTGCAGCGGATGTTGCCGCTTAGAGATAGGACTGAGTTGAAACTAGAATAAGTGAAGATCGTAAAGGGACTCGACGATAGGAGTTTCCAAACCTCAACAGAAGAAGGCCGCTGATGTTGTGGTAAAAGATTATCGACTTCTAGTTGCAGGAAAGAAAAATTCTTTTACTTATCGAGTAGCTGGAGAGTATGGTAATCTTTTCTTTTGAAAAAAGGTCATAAACCCTTAAGATTGCAGTGGAAACTTCCCTGACCTATCTATGAACTTCTAGTTCTGACCCATAGTTAGAATGAACGAACAGGCCCTTGGTCTTTAGGTGGATGCTTCTCTTCTTTCTTTCTCTGGTAGTGAGGCTTCTAGAATAACGACAACCGATTTTCCGGTAAGCGGATTGACTGCTTTCCCTTATTATATTCCATTTCCTAAGGCAGCACACACAAGGAACTATTCTGCTTCAGCTACTGTCTCTTAGTTCGGAGTTTAACTCTTTCTTTCCTCTGATGAATCTTTGGTTGATTCCCTCTTTTCAACCCCTATTGGGTTGGGTCAACTACAAACCTTGTTATCTTAGCTTCGCTTTCAAAAAATAAATCCTAAACTCTGGTTTCTTATTGTGTTGTGTTCAAAATCTTTCGGTCGAGTAGTTATCTGCTTCTGCTACTTCACTAAATGCTGAGTTGGAGAATCCGTTGACTTTACCGGAACATCCGCTAATTGGGGACTACACAATAGAGCTTCGGGAAGAGTTTCCACCCTATTCCTCTCTTCTAAAATAAGGAGCTGAACTCCTAAACCGAATTACCTGCTTTCGGAAAACTCTTCTCCAGCATTCTCAGATTATTGGATTACTGAAGACAGGTACTTGACTACCGGAAAGCTAGTTCGTCTCATATGTCATTTCACTGGGAACAATAAAGAAATAGAATAGCTAGTAGAGGAGTGAGGCGTTAGCTCTGTTAGCTCGAAGTTTGCTTTGGGATACGGGGGAAGAGAGCAGAACATCGGATCTAGGCATCAACATAGGCTGCAACATACGCGGAAAGATCCGCTCTTTTTACTTTACTTTGGGTGTGGGCTAGGACTTTAGTTGGGCTAAGGTTTGGCGGTTGGGTATCGGAGTGAACTCCTTCTTTTTCCGTAGGAAACTTTTTATCTATCTATTCTATGGTCTATGACCACTGACTACGGTAATCCGAAATGGAAATAGACTGACTACTTATCCGGTCCGGCAATCAAGGTCTTAGTGGTGAGGGTGGCAGAGTTCCAGCTTAGATGCATCCGTTCTACTGGAAAGGAGAGGGGTTTTGAACCGGGAAAACAGGAAAGTAAGGAATATAGAGCAAAGAAACTCTCCCTACACTACACCCAGATTCGCCCAGGAATATTAGCTCACCAGGCTGACTCTAGATTCTTCTTTTCCTGAAAGAGAGTGAGAAAATTAAAGCAAAAAAGAGTTAGGTCAGTAGGCCCAGTAGAAAAACAAGTTCTCAAATAAGGATAATATATATAAGTAATATCGAATATCTAAGGAGCAAGCCCAGTAAATATCCTTGTGAGTTAGTTGCAGGCCTTAGGCCAAGTAAGCATATCCATCAAGAAAGGAAGGGTAAAAGCAAATGAGTTGGAGAACCTTTACTTTATAAGTAGGAGTGTCTGCAAGGGCCAATACAAGCCATCCAGTTTGAGTGTAAGTTCCCGTAAGAGTGTCCTTTCCAATGGTGGGATTCCACATTTATTGGAGTCAGTCTCTTTGTCCACGGTAACACTTTATCTTAGTATACAGTGGGAGTTGGACTCTTTCTTTGCCTAAGAGTTCTATTTCTCTTCCAGCGAGCCAGTACCAGAGAGAGTTGTCAGGGAAGCAGTAGTTCATAGTGCCCTTGTACTTGTAGTAGGAGGTAGGATTGCTTGTACGGGTCTAGCATTTTTTATCACAATAGTGCGATTGCCCGGTAAGACATATGCCCGGATAATAAAGATATATGAGTCCACCGGTGGATAAGATGTCTAGTGCCTGCCAGGTCAGTGCTAATAGAATGCCCTATATCGTCTTGGATTTCTTATATTTACGAGCCAGTTAAGTTCTCAAGGTAATGTAGGAGTAAGCAAGCCGAAAGCAGGGGTTCTAGCTATCTACTTTCAATGGCAGTTGCCAGTGGTGAGTGCTAAACCCTAGTAGTTTCATTGATAAGCTAAGCCAATTTATTCATAAACGAGAATCCTCCCTTCGCTTGGTTACAGCGAGTTCCCGGAGGGGGAATGAGGAAGATGTTTATTTTATATTTTATCTATCTATCATATATCTTTTTTCATAGGTAGACCGAGAACATAAGGGACTCCCCAGATTTATGCCTTACCTGAGGTTGCCTTCTATGGAGTTTGAGTGCCAAGGTAAGCGCATGTTATTACAGTGGAATAACCGTCTAGCTTCAGTCTTAGGGTAATCCAAGGGGAATAAGGTTAGTAAGAGTGACAGCAGCTCTATCAAATGAGCCAAAGAAGTTTTCTATTGCCGAAAAGCTATAAGTAAGCTGCATATTTTAAGCCAACCACATCTCATAATCATAAGAAAGCAGAATTCTTTTTGGAAAAAAGGGCAAGAGAAGATTCTATTATTGTTTCACCGTACCCTTATGTTTAACAGTGGTTCTAGAGAAATTCTTTTTAATGAGGGGTTTGAGTTGCAGTGGTAAGGGAGGCCCCGTTGAGTTATAGTGCCCATTCTAAGCTATATAGTATGGGAATTTATCCAGTACCATTTCTCCGCCATTGATCTAGTTTATTGGTAATATCGCGTATTATAGAAAGAGTTAAAAGATCTCTCTCCGTCGTTACGCTGCTACTTTTATTGCTATTTTTGAGAGTCCCTACTGGTGGACACGATCTCGCTGTTAGGAAGAGTGGTTATGGTAGTACTGAGAGCCCTAGTATAAAGGATATCCACCTTTTGCCAAGACAGAAGCACTTCAACTCTAACCGGCTTGCTTGCCCCGACTCCATTCTCTAACGTATCCCTTAGAATGGAAGGCAGAAAGAAGGACTGAAAAGAAAATGCATAGATTCTAGTTACATTCCCAAACTCCCTAGCAGCTGGGGGGAACTCTCTTTTCATTTCACTCACGATGGGCTGTCTCCAAAGAACTCCTTGCGATATTATCTGTTCTGAGTTCAGCCGCTTCAGTCGATGCTTCCTCATTCAAGTATCGCTGGTGGCTCGGATGAGATCATTGGTCTATCTATACTCGATGGGCGTACAAGCACACACACGCCTTTAGGCGAGCAGAATTCCATGCACCGCACCTTGATCCATTCATTCTATGTGGATTTATGCTCCCATCTGCCCCCCGCTAGAAAAGGAAAAAAAACTCACCTGTATTAAAATTAAAGGCGCT